TCGATTTCTATGAAGTTTCTTTCTTTTCTACAGCTGATAAAAATCGTTGTTTTGGACGATGCATATGTAGAAAGCCTCTTTTTTTTACTAGTAGATTTTTTTTCTCTTTCTGTTCTTTCTATAGTAGAGATAGTCGCACGTAATGACAGATCACGGCCATATTATTAAAAGCTTGTGGTAAGAAGGGGTTTCGCTCTAGTGCCCGAAAATAATATTCCAAGGCTTTTGTGTGTTCTCCATTACTTGTGTGAATAAGGCCTATATTATAGAGTATATAACTTCGATCATAGGGATCAATTTCTAGTCGCATAGCTTCATAATAATTCTGTAAAGCTTCCGCGTAATTTCCTTCGGATTGAGCAGACATCCGTTACGGTCGTCATTCGATTCAAAGAATCTCCGTTCCAGAACCGTACATGAGATTTTCATCTCATACGGCTCCTCCTTTATGTGCATAATGAGACTAGCCTAATACCAAAAAGGAAAAAAGAGTGAAATATTCTCATTATGAACTGAACGGGACTAGTGTTTTTACAAGAAATTTCTAGCCAACCTTCCGGCAAAAGGTCTTGTCTTAACATCAAACATGTTGGTACTACATAAAAATGTTAAGTTAACTCCAACAATTTCTTTGTCCTCAACGCCCCTTAAATTTCTAGAAATTAGTCACTTCAACAGTCTTCGATGGCTATACGGGTATCCAAAGTACGAATGAGATGGATATTCGTTGTCCCAACCATTCTTCTTAGTCCCGATCCCAATAAGGAAAAGGGATAATTTCTAACAAAGGTTTCGTTTTGTTGATTCCTAAGCGTAGTGCTTCTTTTCTTCCTTTATGCCGCCTATTGGTACTAATAAAGTAGGAGTAGGGTTAATCGGAAATACATAACCCAAGCCATAGGCGTAACCTTTCGCTCAATGCTCTAATCGACAATTGAAGCATTTGAGGCTGCATTAATCAAGAGGATACACGACAGAAGGAATTGTTTTTTTAGAAACTTCACCTTCAACAAGCGTAGAGCTCTTTCAAATCTTTTTATCCCGGCCAATGTGCCTTTCTCTTAAGACTTGACAGTGGTCAATAAAAAAAAATCAAATCACACCATCTCGGTAATAGGTAAATGCCTCTTTTTCTCCTGAAGTTGTCGGAATTATTCGTAATAATATATTGGCTACAATTGAAAAGGTCTTATCAATAAAATTTCCAGTTATCCGCGATCTAGGCATAGGTAGCAATCCACTTTTTAATTCCTTTTAATTACCTCTCGGGAGAAAACGATCCCACAAAAAAGTAATTGTAGAGTACGAAATAACATAAAAACGGACTTAACTCATAAAAAAAAAGATAGATAGACCGCCCGTTCGATTTGTTCCAATCCCTTGATTTAAGCCAGTATAGATATCAGAAAAAGAGAGGAAGGCCATCTTCGCAAACATGAATAGATATATATCTTTATTGATAGATATATATCTATATTGTATTGTTTTTATGAAAAACTTTTTCATCAAAACAACAAAAAAGCATTTCCTTGGGAGTATAAAGGTAATGTTTTTTTGTTTTGATTAAAAGGTTTCGATTCTATTTTTAGAGTTTTTTAGAGTTTTTTCTAGTTAGAATGAATAGGGCGTACTGTACCTATCCAACATCTAATCTAATAGAAATGACTCGCGATTCACTCGCTTTCTGGGCCATAATCATTATGTAGGAGAGATGGCCGAGTGGTTCAAGGCGTAGCATTGGAACTGCTATGTAGGCTTTTGTTTACCGAGGGTTCGAATCCCTCTCTTTCCGTACCTTCATCAAAATTCTCAATGTGACTGACCACAATGTATCAAATCACATAATAACGGATACCTTTATTCCAAGAGTTCGACCTTTCCTTGATATGGATTCTTTATCCCGAATTTCTCTGGAAAGACTAGGCAAGGGATGAAAATACCCATATCATTCTATGATATATCAATGGGGGATAATCCTCCGATCAACCCCTTACTTTACTTTAGATTTCTTTACTTATGACTTGGGTGATTGGGGCAAAATTGTCCGAACAACCCCTCTTTTTTTAGTTAGGTTTAAGTCTGACGAGAATAATATTCTACGACTAGCAATTCATTTATTTGCAAACCAACCCATTTACTATCTATTATTTGATTGACCAATCCTTTATATTGGAATGGGTGAAGAGTCAAATGTTTTGGCAATTTCTCCTGGGGGAATGAATCAAGAGAATTTTGAATCATATCTTTCGATTTTTGTTCATCCTTCACTGTAATAAGATCTTGGGGTTTGCAGCGATAACTTGGTATATCGACTAGACGACCATTAACTAAAATATGTCTATGATTAACTAATTGGCGGGCTTGAGGAATAGTTGACGCCATACCTAATCGAAAAAGGATATTATCCAAACGCATTTCAAGTAATTGTAGTAAAACCCGACCCTTCGGTCCTTTGGCTTTTGCGGCGATACGCACGTATTTCAGTAATTGTCGTTCTGTAAGACCATAATGAAAGCGCAATTTTTGTTTTTCTTCTAAACGAATACGATATTGAGATTTTTTACCAGAGCGCGAAAAAGCACTCCTGGCTTTAGGACTTTTACTAGTTAATCCCGGTAAAGCCCCCAAACGGCGTATTCTTTTGAAACGAGGTCCTCGGTAACGTGACATAAATACTCCTAAATTGCCCTATTTTATTGAAATTACATAAACCTAAATTCAAACTGAACTAGAACTAAAGGATAAATATAATAAATGAAGTCAAATCTACTGAAGTATTCGAATTCTACTATAAAGAATACTGAGATGGATTGTATTAATATTCGAACTTTCTTATATATACCTTATATATATATACCTTATATATACACAAAGAATGTATATAGGAAAAGAAAAAGAGAAGGGTCCTTTTCCTTTTCTTTTTCTTGATTTGTTTTGCGGAGATTTCACTACTCTAACAATTCTTTAGAACTTTACATTCCTACGACATAATAATCGGTAACCTTTGGAAAAAAAGAAAGAAGTCTTTTCACTTTAATTTAAAAAAGACATTATCAATCACGTAAAAACTCAAACAAATAGAAAAAAGCCAGCTATCGGAGTCGAACCGATGACCATCGCATTACAAATGCGATGCTCTAACCTCTGAGCTAAGCGGGCTCGCATAACATAAATTGTACATCCATAGGAATTTAGTAAACTGCAAGAATCTTAGCTATTAACTTTTCATTCTTAGTTATTCAGAATTAATATGAATGTAGAAAAGAAATAATATATATATATAATGTAAAAGATAAAGAATTAAAAGAAAAGAATTGACCCTTCGAGTATTCCAAATTGCATGATCAAAATGATAGAAGGAGAGACATATAGGAAAAATATGGTATAATAGAGAAAAAATATGCTATATATATACATCCATATTGAATTGTGGATACAGAAATGATTCTATCATTTCTGATTAGACCAAATATGGTTCTACGATAGAGATGAAAGAGAATAGATAAGAAATCAAATAAAAAAAGAGGAAAATAAGGGGAAAGAAAGACTTTTACAGGAATCAGTATCTAATGAATTCTACAGTTCCGGTAGAAGAAAAATGAAAGAAAAAAAGGGCATGACATAATAATAAGATCTTAATCTCAAAACAAATAAAGAGGGGGGGGGATATGGCGAAATTGGTAGACGCTACGGACTTAATTGGATTGAGCCTTGGTATGGAAACTTACTAAGTGATAACTTTCAAATTCAGAGAAACCCTGGAATAAAAAATGGGCAATCCTGAGCCAAATCCTGTTTTTCGAAAACAAAAAAACAACAAAGGTTCATAAAGACAGAATCAGAATAAAAAAGGATAGGTGCAGAGACTCAACGGAAGCTGTTCTAACAAATGGAGTTGATTGCGTTGCATAAAGGAATCCTTCTAGTAAAACTCCAGAAAAGATAAAGTGATAAAATAAAAGATAACACTAATATACATAGATCCACGTACTGAAATACTATCTCAAATACAAATAATTAATGACGAGTGATCCAAACCTGTATCTATATTTTTCCTGTATCTTTTTTTTTTTCATTTTTTTATAAAAAAGTTGTTCTGAATCAATTCTAAGTTGAAGAAAGGATCGAATATTAATTGATCAAATCAATTGATCAAATAAATAACGTACTCCATAGTCTGATAGATAACTGATTAATCGGACGAGAATAAAGATAGAGTCCCATTCTACATGTCAATATCGACAACAAGGAAATTTATAGTAAGAGGAAAATCCGTCGACTTTAGAAATCGTGAGGGTTCAAGTCCCTCTATCCCCAAAAAGATCCGTGGGACTCTATATATCTTAGAAAAGAATTCTTTATCTTTTTCGTGCATTTGATTCTTTCACAAATGTATCCGGGTTGATTTTTTTGCTTTTCACAAGTGTTGTGATAGATATGATACACATACATTAGAAACGTACGAAATCCTCGTTTTTAAATTGACATAGACCTTCGTCGTTTAGTAAAATGACGAAGATGGTGTATCGGAAATGGTTCGGAAATGGTCGGGATAGCTCAGCTGGTAGAGCAGAGGACTGAAAATCCTCGTGTCACCAGTTCAAATCTGGTTCTCGGCACATGATTAATTTGTTTATGAGTATCTATATCTATATTTACAACTTAAACTTAATTAAATTAATTGCTATAGACCAACATATAATATATATTTATTATATGTATATTCATTCATAGGGTATACATATTTATCTAGGTGTCTGGATATAGAGTCCCGTCCTTTTATATGAGTAAAGAATATATATTCTAATATGAATGAGTAAAGAATATATATTCTAAAGTGTAAAAGATGGAAAAGAACAAAATTCGATTCTCTTTTTTTTATTTGTTCAGAGTGTGTCTCCTCTCGGTCAAAAAGAATGTTAATACGTCATAGAGATTCGAAAAGTTCAATCAGTTGGTTAAAAGACTTATAAAGTATAGTGGGGTTGAGGGGTGGGAAT